CAAGTCTAGGAATAAACAAAATAGATCTTAACTGCTTTTCTTTTATTGAATGAAATGGTAATGGTACTCATCAAAACGAAATTCATTTTATTGATACATGTACACCTCTCAATTCGACATATATTAAATATTCAATAAATTTCATCGAATCATGTGATGAATAAATTCTACTTGTCCCTGGATCCCTGAACTAAATAATTCTTTTTCTAGGAATATAAAATTTTTTCGATAACTTCTTGATCCCCCTTATCTTATTTTTTTGTTAATTTCCGTAGTGGGAGCCCCCTTTCTTTTTATTTTCTGGTGGACCAACCCCTCCCTAAAAGAATCCTATCTTCCCTTCCGTATTATTTCTATACTCTATATTTTTTTATTAATTTTATTAATATGAATTAAGAGTCCTTTTCTTAATTGATTTATTCTATTAACTACTCTTTTTTTCTTATTCTATTAACCATTGATTCTTATATTATTCAAATAATATCGGTAGAGTTGATTGACAACTGGAAGAAGCGGTTCATACAATGGGCATCGGATAGACGTTAGGCAAATATGCCGCCCCTATCGTCTAGCGGTTTAGGACATCTCTCTTTCAAGGAGGCAACGGGGATTCGACTTCCCCTGGGGGTAGGGGGTACTACAAAGGTAAGTTGATCATATTATGGATTACCAATATACCCCGAAGCACCAAAACAAAGAGGTTCTTCTTGGGTCTGGGTCGATGCCCGAGCGGTTAATGGGGACGGACTGTAAATTCGTTGGCAATATGTCTACGCTGGTTCAAATCCAGCTCGGCCCAACAATTCACCAATATACCATGAGATGATATAACCCCCCCGTCCTTCAGAAATACCCGATACGGACGAATAAAAACAGAATCAAATTTTCTGCTCGATCCCTTATTTCCCTGGGATTGTAGTTCAATTGGCCAGAGCACCGCCCTGTCAAGGCGGAAGCTACGGGTTCGAGCCCCGTCAGTCCCGACAGATTCAATAAGTAGATCAATCATCTTTCCTTTTTCTGTCAACAGGGGAGCAGGAAGTAAAATTTCATTCCCAGGGGGGTTCTTTTTTCTTTCCCTTTCGTTTTGCCTTTCTCATCAAACAAATAGGAGGATTTTCATTACTTCAAGTAGTACTGATTGGTATTAGAAAGACCTATGTAGATTTGTACAATTGATGGTAGCACTAAAGTCAGTATTCCAAGAGATACTGAATCTGTTTTTGCGATGGAATAGAGGACTATATGTTTCTTAAGCGCACATACAAAAATGGAATTCTTTTCTTGTACAATACAAAATGAATTTAACAGAATTCCCCCGATATAATACTTTTCCAACTTAAAAAGTTTCCCTTTATGGCTCCGGTTTTGTTTGTGTAACCTCAATTGCTAATGTGAAGTATAAAAAATAGATTTCATTCAAAAGTAATTTTTTATTGGACCGGGAATCCTATTTTGGATTCAGTATGGATAAAAGATCTTCCTATGTTATACTATTCAATTCGCGACGACGAATTTATTTGATAGCTCAGATATTGTTATTCATGATATTGATCCGATTCAAAATCATTGAGAGATAATTCATTCATTGAATTTAAGAATTTACAGTCGAAAGATTTATCATCTCTATGGGATTAAATCCCGAGTTATTGTGAAGTAAAAAAAAGATGAGATTATGGAAGTAAATATTCTTGCATTTATTGCTACTGCACTGTTCATTCTAGTTCCTACTGCTTTTCTGCTTATAATTTATGTAAAAACAGAAAGTCAAAATAAAAATCAAAAGGATTAATTAATTTTAATTAATGTTTACTTCTGAGTTCTTATCAATGATTGAAGAAAAAAAAATGATTCCAATTTTGCGTCTTAAATGAAATGAGCGGACTAGAATCGACAGTATTCTATCAGATCCGATACTATAGTATAAGTATAGTAAGAAAGAAATATCTATTTCTTTCTTACCATACTATCTATTAGTGTTATTGTAGTGTATAAAGTTGTACTTTAGAATAAAGAAAGGGACTTAGTGTCGATCAATCTACAATATTATCTTTATATATGTATCAAGATAATAAAGGATATGGAATTTACATAGAACCCATTCACTTTTTGATACCTCTTTTTTTCGATCAATATTAAATAATTGTCTTGTCTTACTTTATAGTTTGAATTTCTAGATTTCTTTTTATTTGCAATCTGAGTCTTGTGATCCATCGAAAGAATCAACAAAGGAAAAAGCATTACGACTCTTTAATAGATGCCCATAATGCTTTTTCCTTTGTTGATTCTTTGACAGGATGGGCACTTCTTCGGATTTGAAAGTGAATAAATATTTAATATAAGAAATAATAAACCTCACAAATTTTTAATGCTTGAACCCCCGATCGAGAAAGTAGAAATTCAATTTCGAAATAAAAAATCGGTAAGTGCGCAATAGGTGACTCGCCCAAGGCAAGATCTTCTTATGCATAGTATTTCGTTAAACAACTACTATGTATAA